ATTATATTTTTAGAAATGGAAATGACAAAATGAATCCCTTTCTCGGATGTTTCAAGCCACTTTATTCTATTCCTTTTTATTATGATGTTTTTGAATAATCGAATCTATTGACTGATTCATAGTTTCTGTCGTTTCTAACATAATATTAAATATTATGTTAATATTTTGAATATGAAGCAACAAGAAAGGAGGAATCCATCGATTTTATGAAGAATCCAATACCTATGGATTTATCCTTATGAAACATCCTGCAAATCCTTTTCTTTTTATACTCAACTCTTTCTACTAAACTAAAGCAAATAATAAAAAGAAAAAAACTATATTTCTATATATAGAAATATAGAAATAGAAAAAAAAGAAAACTGTAATGAGATAATAAAGAAATATTTGGATATGCGTAAAGATCTAATCTTGTTTTCAGCCGAAACAAAACAAGATGAAGTCTTTTTTTGTTTTAATTCGTTTCCTAAGTTATAAGTTTAAGTGAATTGAAGAAGTTCTATTTGTTCAATTATACCCGGAAAAGAAAACAAGGAATAAGAATCTTTCAGGAGAAAAAATCATGATTCTTTCGATACAAGACGATTAGGAATACTAAGAAGACTTTCTAGAAATATTTTTAACTTTCATTTTTCCCGTCCTTGCCTTGTATTCTATTCTTTTGTATTTGTATACTTATTTTATATCATTAGGAATGGTATACAAGTAATGAGTTTCAGACATCCCGCAAAATAAAAAAAAAGAATAAAATAAACAAAGAAAAGACTTATAGAATTTTTTGAATCATATTCCTATATAATTCTATCGATCAACAAGAAGTTGGCACTTTTACCAACTTTATTTTAAGGAATCTCTAGATCTAGAAATTCATTTCGTACAACTGAACCTTTTCAAACTGTTTCTTTTTCAGAACCAAAAAGATTTGTGCCAAAATCACAGATGCCAAGAAGAACAGAAGACCTTGGACTCGTAATGGATCTTGAAGCACTATTTCTGCGTCTCCCTGACCAAAACCTCCTATATTTGGATTACTTGTTAATGGTTGATCAAGCTTGATGGATTCTCCTTCTGAAACAAGAAGTTCTGGTCCTGGAGGTATAATATCAACCACTTGACGTCCTTCTGATGCATCAACTATGGTTATTTCATATCCCCCTTTTTCTTTACGTGCTATTCTGCTTACTATACCAGCAGATGTAGCATTATAAACTGTATTGTTACTCTTGCTACCATCAGGATAAATCTGACCCCTTCCTCTGTTCCCACCTACATATATGGGATATTTTAAGAAGTAAACGTCTTTTTTCGTAGCAGGGTCGGGGGAAAGAATAGGAAAGACGATTTCACTATATTTCTGACCGGGAACAGGACCTATCACAAGAATATTTCTTTTATTAGGACGATAACACTGAAAAGAAAGATTGCCCATCTTTTCTTTCATTTCGGGAGAAATACGATCGGGGGGAGCTAATTCGAATCCCTCGGGTAAAATAAGAACAGCTCCTACATTCAAAGCTCCTTTTTTACCATTAGCAAGAACTTGTTTCAGTTGCATATCATAAGGAATTCGAACAACTGCTTCAAATACAGTATCAGGAAGTACAGCTTGCGGAACTTCAATATCCACGGGCTTATTAGCTAAATGGCAATTGGCACATACAATTCGCCCAGTTGCTTCTCGTGGATTTTCATATCCCTGCTGCGCAAAAATGGGATATGCATTTGAAATAGATGCTCGAGTTATTACATATATCATGATCAATACAAAAATGGATCGAGTCATCTGTTCTTTTACCCAAGAAAAAGTCTTTCTATTTTGCATGGTCCAATCATTGATCCCCGGAATTTCTACAATAAATTCGATAGGTAACCAGTAGAATTCCCTATCCACAAGTTTGCCATTGTATTGATTGTACTGAAATAATTGTACTGGTGGAATATAGTATGAATACCTTGAGTTGAAAAGGTAGAAGTATAAAGAATAAGTAAGATGAAAAATGATTTCTTTATACACGAAGAAAGATTCTGATTTGATTGATATCAAATAATGAATTATTCATTCTTATTCATTCATTGAATGATAAATTACTACAAGCGAAGGAGATACACGATTTAAAAAATGGAAGATCCAATATTTCACAATTGTATCTAGAATCACTGGAAAAGTGGAAACAAGACCAGATATAATCTGATCATTCTGAGCCAATCCAAAATCGTTGTAGATCGAACCAATCATTAGTTCCCAACCATGGGTTGAGTGAAACCCGATCCATAAATCAGTAACTAAAAGAATTGAAAAAGCTTTGATTGTATCACTTAAGTTATAGAGAAATTCCTGAATCCAAGAATTTAGAATGAAAAGTTCTTCATTACCCAGAAAAAAATAACCACTTAGTATAGCGAAACAGATTAGGTTTGTAGAGAAATGCAAAATTATATGGAAATGAGATTCATTTTGTCTTTGGACCAATTGTATTGTTTCCTTGTGCATTCCTATACGAAACCTTTGCATATGTGTCTCCGAGTACTCCTTTATCATTTCGTCCAACAGGAATAGTTCTTCTAATTCCATAAATTTTTCTAGAACATTTTTCTCTTGAATATCATTCAAAAGGATTTCGGATTGCCTGGTATTCCACCAATTAAGAACCCAAGTTTCTAGACATTTCTTAAATGAGAGAGAAACCCACCAGGGCAAAAAGAGTATAGACACAAGATATGGGAGGGAAGCCAATGCTTTCTTTTTTTTCATTCTGTATCCGTGATGTAAATTGTTAATGAACCTTTTTCATTCGTCGATTCTATCTCTGAGATTTCTATGAAGCACGAATTATATAAAATTATATAACAAGAAGAAGGTATCGAACCTATGGATCTTTTCCTATTTTTGTTTTTGTGTAAGAATTGAGTCTTTAGGATCTAGAATAGAACATACAAGAAAGGCCCTTTTCGAATGAAAAAAAAGAAGTAAATATTCTTTCCATATTCCAGAGATCGCAATTAGGCAAATTGTAACCGATTTCCCCTTCATTTATTCCTTTCGATGAATACTCCGAAAACCCATTTTGAACTAACGAATATAATTTGGATTTAAAGACGAACTCTACCAGATCATTTAATTCTTTTATTTCTATTTTGAATTCAAAAGATTTCACTGTCTAACCGCAGCGCGGAGATAGGGTATCAATTCAAAGGACGAATTATGTTTTACGAAAACAAAAGACATGTTAGGATATTTGATGAATCTACACTACACTTATTAGACCTTTTGATAGTATAAAGAGTGAAGCTGGACGACATGTGTATGCATATACAAAATAGTTTTTGTGTACAAATCTCCTTAATCTATTTTTTTTTTCAATCTATTTTATTTGATTAATTCTATTAGATTTTTAGGTTTTATTAATATTGTTCCATATACGTTCTCCTGATAGATGTATTAAGTTCCTTCTCTCATGCTGATATTTATTCTTTAGTTTCTTTAGTTCATTTCAAAATACTTCAATGGGGACGCGTAAGAAATAGGCCAATTCGGCAGCTTTTTGTTCAATTTCTCGTGGAGTCAAATTCTCATCAGTACGGGTCAACGGAATGGCTCCTTGGCCCCTGATTTCCATATAAAGGACACGACGAGGAAAAAGACCCTCTCTCACCTCCATTCTGATTGATTGGATATCTTTCAGAAAGATACGAAGGAAGATGCGACGATTTATTCCAGGAAATCCCCAACGAAAAAGGGACATTATCCCTTCTTTTCTATCAAATCGGTCATAACCACTACCTACATTCCATGAAATTGTGCACCACAAATAAGAACTAATGAATAGACCTGCGATTCCATAGAAAGACATCACGATCCCTTGGGGGAAAAAAAGAATTTGCTGAGACGGAAATACGGATATCAGATTTTTACCAAGATAACTGGAAGTTCCAACCACTAAGAATCCTAGTGAACCTAAAAAAAGGATACAGGCCCAGCAAAAATTACTTGTTTTTCGAGACCCCGTTATAAGTTCTATCCATATATGTTCTGATCGCCAATTCATACTATACTAGATCCAGTTGCATTCGATTGGAATTGATAGAATAACCCAAATGGATTTGACTCGACTTTTATTGCTTGATCCCTAAGTAACTTTCATTAACTAGCAGCATTCCGGCAGGAACCATTAGAAATAATTGGTTAGATACATTGAGTTTCTATTTCAAAGATTTTTCAAAAAAGATTTGCGGATCATTTTGAATTTAATCATTTAATTGATTTTAATTGATTAAGCTATAACTGCATATACATGCATTAATGCGTATATTATCCATCGATATACATAACAACGGTATACATAACAAAACAACTCTTACATTTGTTTTCGGAAAGTCCACATAGCATATATCCTACCCTATTACATTAAAAAAAAGTATCTGTATGATGATCTAGTGTTGAAATAAATTGATGAGATTTGGTCCCATCATATTTAGACAATCTTATTTCTTTGAACATAAAGAGATAAAGAAGCCATTGCGATTGCCGGAAAGACTAGGCCCACTAAAGGAACAAAAATAGAGGGAAAGTTCAAATCTATCATAGAATGGGTACCTCAATTTCATATTTCTATTATAATTATAAAGATATCTTATGATAAGTCTATCTATTAGAAATAATATTCAGATAATATTCATATGAAATATTTCATAATCAATAACGAATGTAGAACTAAACGAAGCGTACTTATTCCTCTTTATACACGAATATGTATGAGAATCCTGCTTTCAGAAATTGGATTCTTCTTCTCCCATCCTTATCTTCATCGTCTTTCTATCTTTCCTTTCAAAACACCTTTTTTTTTTGAAAAGAAAGATAGAAACGAGTTTCTTAGGAGTTTCCGACTTTAACCAATCTTATCCAACAAACATGGATTCCTAGTGAAAAACGGGAGTTCTCGCTAAATAGAAAGAACTTCTATATTCTGATTATTTTTTATTTGAATCTTCATTCAAGGGAA